TATTAGGATAGGCTAGGAGCATTCCTTTGCTATTTTTAAGGAAAAGGTGTGTGTATCACATTTGTACTTAATGCCTTCCAATTCAAAATTCGACTAGAAATACTATAACGAATTTGTTACGAGTGAATTCATTAAATTGATTCATCAATAGCCTTAAGTCAAAATACTATTTTGACTCTGCGCTATTGAATCCACTATGATTATTGATCAATAATGGAATAATTCCTTCATTCATAAAAATAGGAGACATAATTCACATGGATATAGTAAGTCTCGCTTGGGCTGCTTTAATGGTAGTCTTTACATTTTCTCTTTCACTCGTAGTATGGGGAAGGAGTGGGCTCTAGGGATACTACTAATTGATTGAGTAATCGATTGAGTAATCGAATTGGATCAATTGTTTAATTGATCGTTTTGCGAAGCTTTATTTTCAAAGCTTCTCTTTCCAAATTATACAGGACTACAATAATGAATAATGATCATTCGATCAAATAATGAATGATTACTAGAATTTAGTTGTATTTCAAAAAAAAATCTACGCATGATAGGAAATTTTTTCCAACCGAATTCTTCCTAAATATTAAATTTTGATAAACTAGCTCTTACCAAAATTATGGATATTACAATGAGAAAAAACCAATTCCGCGTTTTTTCTTTATTTATTTCCCTCTTTCTTTACTTTCACTGTTCTAATAAAAAGTCGTTCTGCTATTAGATTACGACTAGATTACGACGATACAGACGTTCTACTGGAAATGACTCGTGGTTGTCCAAAGAGGTTCTACACATAATAAAATTCGATCTTTCTTCCGCTGAGCAATCCACCACATATCGTACATTTCACATTTAATTTGTTTTCCAATTTCACATTTTTTTTTAACTCTTCGAAATTTTTTTATGCTTTTTTGACGCATCTCACGTCATGTTTAAGCATGAAAAATGGGTGGGGTACCCTTTATTTTACTAATCCACTTCTTCTCTAAACCTGAAGAAGTTACCATAGAATTTCGTAGATCATCTGTTAATGGTTCAATCAATGACTTCTTGGGATGGGAAATCAAAAAAAATTCCTTGGTTTTGTTTTCTTTTGCTATAGTATATTCCCATACTATTCTTCCTCCATTTATTCTTTCGATGGATCTCGGGACCCATATCTAAAATTCTAAGAAACTTAGGAAAGAGTTAGAAGAAATGGCCTTACATTATTTTGGGTTGATCGAAATCCAGTGATGTATCGAAAAAAAGAAATAGAATTAGACTGCTATTTCGATGTACTAATCAACTATTTAGATGTACATATACATACATATTGATTGTATATTAAACCCTCTATTTAGATAAAGTCTAGTTGTATACAATACAACTATGTATCATATATGATACAACCATATATGGTTGATAATATCATAGTATACAATATTCGATAATATACAATACTCTCTAGTGTGGTAGAAAGAACTATAGATAGTTCTTTCTACCACACTTTATGATTCCAACCAGATCATTTCATTTAAAACTTAGAATTTTTTTTTAATCCCTTTCTTTCATTTCTTCAATGATTGATAAGAACTAATAATTCAAGTTTGATTCAAATTAATCATTTTGACTGACTGTTTTTACGTAGATAATAAGTAAAAAAGCAGTAGGAACTAGAATGAACAGTGCAGTAGCAATAAATGCTAGAATATTGACTTCCATAATCTTATTGTCTCGTTTTTTTATTCGTCGCAATAACTCGGGATGTAATCCCATAGAGATTAGAAATTTGACTCCTGTCAATTCAATGGAATGAATTGCATCCTGATGATACTGAATCGGATCAATATTATGAATAACAATATATGATCTATCAAATCGATTCATTGTCGAGAATTGAATAGGATAACATAGGGAGATCCTTTATCCATATTAACTCCGAAATGACATTTTTTATTGGATCAGGAATCCCATTGCATTTTTAATCCTTTTCCACTTTTTTTTCTATAACCTACCGCTTTCCTTATCTTATACAATCTTATACAATTATCCTTCTTTTTTCTTATACTTATACATATTTTACATATTTTTCTTAGACTTATACATACAATTATGAGGTATTATATGATATGACCGATATTCTATGGGTCATACACAGATCCAAACAGTAATGGAAAAAAGAAGAGATTAAATAAAAAGGATCTAATCTAATCTAATATTACAACAAATTTACGGAAAAGGGTCAGTGCTTGGTCTTTTCTTTTATTTTTTTAGTATCCTCTTTCTTGGATTTGGACTGGAACACATACATAAAAAATGCAGTCGTCAATTTGCATTAGAATTGTTTCTAATTAGTCATTGAAGATACACAAACAAAGTCGGATCTATACAAGGTGTGGTTTAACCTGAAAAATACTCTGTCGAGGTAATTCTGTTAAGTTCATTGTCTATCGTACATTAAACGACGACTACAATAATACAATTTTTGTATGTTCTCCCGGTAAAATATGGACACTTTACTCCATTTCATGGATCAAGAACAATCGAAAAAGAAAGTAAGACAAGGATGGTATACTTAATATAGTAATACCACAGATTGTACTAATCCACATATGATGTGTCTCTCCCTTATCAAAGGGTAGTAGTGGAAAAAAGGGAAATTCCCGTACCCGTATTTATCTGATGATAAAGGCGAAAAGAAAAAACAGAAATAAAGACCCCCACTGGGGGTTAGATCTTGCTTCCTGCGCCCCTTTTCCATGAAAAAAGATAGATGAATTGATCAATTCATCGGATCCTAGTTCGGGACTGACGGGGCTCGAACCCGCAGCTTCCGCCTTGACAGGGCGGTGCTCTGACCAATTGAACTACAATCCCAGCGAGGTGTATGGCATACATGTTCTTGATGGAATCATAAGAACATTATATTCGTCGTATTGTAAGAAAGACACGAATGATATACTGATATCATATCCACATATGATATGCACTATAGTGAGAGGGACACAGAAGTGAGAGTGACACAGATTAAGTAATTATTTTAATGCTAAAAATGGATAATCAATCTTTCAATGAGAAAAAAGATTAGTTTTCTTTTCATGATACTTAAAAAAATCAAATAAAACTGAATTTTAATAAAGTATCATGAATCTAGATCGTTAGAAAGATCAGAACAGAAGGACTGACCAAAATATGGATAGAGGAAAAAATAGACTCTTTCTCTTTATTTCTACGGATCCGGCATTTCCGTTTATGGAAGACAAATTGGTTATATCATATTCATGTAGCGGTGAATTATTGGGCCGAGCTGGATTTGAACCAGCGTAGACATATCGCCAACGAATTTACAGTCCGTCCCCATTAACCGCTCGGGCATCGACCCAGGAAGAATTCATTCTAGGTTGATTAATAATCTATGATTAACTTCTTTTCATAGTACCCTACCCCTATATCTTTCTTTCATAGTACCCTACCCCCAGGGGAAGTCGAATCCCCGCTGCCTCCTTGAAAGAGAGATGTCCTGAACCACTAGACGATAGGGGCATATACGCCCGACCGTCATCATACTATGATGATAGTATGAGCAGTTTTTTGGAATTGTCAATATAATCTAGTCAATATAATCTAATGGTATAACTAGATTCAAAGAGTCTTTCCTACTTTTATGTTATGATTTCATAGAATTTTTTTATTTGATGATTCATGAATGAACTATCCCATACATACTATTTATAATGAAAAGAGGTCTAGAATTATAATGAAAGGGGATATAGGATTCCTTCAGTTCAGGCAGTGATTTGCTTGGTCTGACAGAAAAAAAGATTAAAATCTTATTTAATTTATTTTCTTCAATTTGAATTCATTGTTTCGTTTAGTGTTCAGATAAAATCTGCCTATCACTATCTCAATCTCACACTAAACCAGAAAAGTAAAAAAGGATAGAAAATTTCGATTTTATAAGAATTCGGTTCAGGGTACGAATCTCCTCATCCCATGATTCAAGAAAATATCTTGAATCTATTTTGATGTCGGATTAGTACATCGTTCAATCAAGTGATTGTTGTTCTGATGCATCAGTAAACGTAAACAAGTAGGGTTGGTCCTGACCTGAAACAATTCACTGCATTTATTTTTGATCAAATTTGATTTAAAATCAAAAATAAATTTACCCATTTTGGGGATAAATCTGATTTTTTGTTCCTGAATGAGCTCCTATGCATATATGTATATATTATATTTATATACATATATACATATATATACATATATATATATATATACATATATACATATATGCAGTAAACTCATAATAGAAAATGAAAATGGTTAATTCATGAATTGAATAAAACGGCCCCTTTAACTCAGTGGTAGAGTAACGCCATGGTAAGGCGTAAGTCATCGGTTCAAATCCGATAAAGGGCTTTTTCCACTAAACTCAAGTTTTAGACTTCATTTTTCAGCGAAAAATATCTCGATTTTTTTCTCAAAAAAGAAAAGGATAATCACCATTATAATGAATTATGATTATTCAGAGTTCTAGTTAGGAAGTTGAACATTTAGTCATTATCATAATGCCTAATTGCACTTATTACTTATTAAGAGTAGTCTACCCGTAGTAACATAGTAGTCCGTTTCATGTCTCATTATTCCAATTTTTTGTCCTGGGATATAACAGAAATATTCTAGAATATTCTAGATATCTAATTCCTCTTATTAATCGCCAAACCAAAGTGTTCTTTTTTTTTCCATTGTTCTTATGAAACCCACCATCAAATTCGAAATAAAGAAAAAGTAAGTGGACCTGACCCATTGAATGATGACTATATCAGCTATTCTGATATTTAAATTCGATATAGATGAAATTATACAAGCGGATTTCTTTTTATTTCCTTAGACCACGCAAAGCAAGAATTAGTCGATATTTATGATTTAATCTTCTTGTTTGTTACTGGATGCGCCATAGGAATAAATCGCTATTCTTTTCCGCTACATAGAAAAGTTGATTTCAAAAATGGATTTTTCAA